GAATAGAGAAATTTATCTAAAGTGCAACTATAATGGTCTTCAATTCTCCAAAACAGAATTTCCTAAAAATTGGTTAAGAGAGGGTTTTCAGATAAAAATACTATATCCTTTTCATTTGAAACCTTGGAACAGATCTAAGCTACGACTTTATGATAGAGATCGAAAGCAACAAGATGATTTTGATTCTTGTTTTTTAACCGTTTTAGGAATGGAAACGGAATATCCTTTTGGTCCTCCTCGAAAAACACCTTCCTTTTTTGAACCCATTTTAAAAGATATAGACTATAAAGTCGAAATCAGAAAATTAAATTTTCGAGTTCGAAGAGTTTTAAAAAAAATAACAAAGAAAGAAGCAAAAGCCTTTTTGTTTGTAAAAAAAAAAATAAAAGAACTTTTAAAAGGAAAGAAAATTCCATTATTTATATCGAGAGAAATATATGAATCAAGTGAAACTCAAACGAAAAAGGATTCTATAATCAGCAATAAAATAATTAATGAATCATTTAGTAAAAATAGATCTACAGGTTGGACAAATTTTTCAAAGGCAGAAGAAGAAATAAAAGATAGAATTGATAGAAGAAACACAATTAGAAATCAAATAGAAAAAAAAAAAATAAATAAAAAGAATAATGGAGAATCACTCCCAAAAATTTGGAAAATATTAAAAATAAAAAATATTGAATTAATAGTTAAATTTTTCATTGAAAAAATATACATAGATATATTTCTATGTATCATTAATATGCGCAGAATAGCTCTACAACTTTTTATGGAATCAAGCAAAAAAATTCTTGAGAAATACATTCACAACAATCAAACAAATCAAGAAGGGATTAATAAAATAAAACAAAAGAAAATTGACTTGATTTCGCCTATGACTATAAAGGCTTTTGATAATCTTAGAAAAAATAAGCGGAAGTCACATATTTTTTTTGATTTATCTTACTTGTCACAAAAATATGTATTTTTAAAATTATCACAAACCCAAGTTATTAACTTCAATAAGTTAAGATCTATTCTTCAATATAATGGACCATCTTTTTTTATTAAGAATGAAATTAAGGATTTTTTTGGAAGACAAGGAATATTTGATTCCGAAATAAGACATAAGAAACTTCAAAATTATGGAATAAATCCATGGAAAAACTGGTTAAGAGGTCATTATCAATACGATTTATCTCAGATTACATGGTCTAGATTAGTTCCACAAAAATGGCGAAATGGAATAAATCAATGCCATACGTCTCAAAATAAGGATTTAAGGAAATGGTATTTCTATGAAAAGGACCAATTATTTGATTACAAAAAAAAACCAAATTCAAAAGTATATTTATTACCAAATAAAGAGGATAATTTTCAAAAAAACTATAGATATGATCTTTTATCATATAAATATATTCATTCTGAAACTAAGAAGAAATCCTATATTTATAGATCATTATTAGAAACAAATAAGAAGCAAGAAAATTCCAGCAGAAATAAAGAATTTAACATACTCAAGAATATTCCTATCAAGAATTATCTAGGAAAAAGTGATATTATATATATGGAAAAAAATAAAGATAGAAAATATTTGAGTTGGAAATTGAATACAAATATTCAAGTTGAACCTAATAAGGACAAAATAAGGGATAAAATTCATATTTTTTATCTTCCAATTGATTCAAATTCCGAAATCAATTACAAAAAGGTCTTTTTTGATTGGATGGGAATGTCTTTTGATTGGATGGGAATGAATGAAAAATTCTTAATCTTAAATCGCCTCATATCGAATCCGAAAAGTTTTTTATTTCCAGAGTTTGTGATACTTTATCATAAATATAAAGAGAAACCTTGGTTTATCCCAAGCAACTTACTTCTTTTTAATTTGAATAGAAATCCAAATTTTAGTGAAAATCAAAATATCAAGAGAAAGCAAGAGGAGAATGAGGATTTTTTAAAATTTAGCCCATCAAATTCAAAACAATATTTTGAATTAAAGAATCAAAACAATATCGAAGAATATTTTTTAGAATCTATTGAAAAACTAAAAATATTCCTTAAAAGAGATTTTCCTTTGCAATTAAGATGGACTGGACGTTTGAATCAATTGAATCAAAAAATGATGAATAATATCCAGATATATGGCCTCCTGGTTAGCCTCATAAATGTAAGAAAAATTACTATATCCTATATTCAAAGGAAAGAAATGAATCTGGATATAATGAGGAGGCGTTTAAATCTTACACAATTAACGAAAAAGGGAATATTAATTATGGAACCTGCCCGTCTATCTGTAAAAAATGACGGACAGTTTCTTATGTATCAAATCATAGGTATTTCATTGGTTCATAAAAATAAGCAACAGAGTAATCAAAGATACCGAAACCCCAAAAACGTTGCTAAGAATAATTTTGGTGAATACATTTCAAGACATAAAAGAAAAACTTTAAATGTAAAAAAAAATAATTATGATTTGCTTGTTCCTGAAAAAATTTTATCGTCTAGACGTCGTAGAGAATTGAGAATTCTAATTTCTTTCAATTTGAATTTAAAGAATCAGAATGCTGTGCATAAAAATCAATTATTTTGCAAGGAGAACAAGATAAAAAACTGGAGTCAATTTTTGGATGAAAGTAAAAATTTTGATAGAAAAAAAAATGAATTAATTCCATTAAAGTTCTTTTTTTGGCCTAATTATCGATTAGAAGATTTAGCTTGTATGAATCGCTATTGGTTTGATACGAATAATGGGAGCCGTTTGAGTATGTTAAGGATATATATGTATCCCTGATTTAAAATTTTGATTTTCCTATATATTCTGTTGTTCTATTCTATCAATCATATTTTTTTCATTTTTCTATTGATTAATGTTAATTGATAAAATAAGGAATATATAAAGAAATTATGATTATTGTGTATACTACATTAAAATTTCTGACATTATTATTACTGATCAATAAAATAAATATCTGTAAAAAGGGGAGTGTGAAATTCTTTTATGGTAAAAAATTCATTTATTTCAATTATTTTGCAAGAACAAGAAGAAAACAAAGAAAACAGAGGATCTGTTGAATTTCAAGTAGTAAGTTTCACCAATAAGATACGAAGACTTACTTCACATTTGGAATTGCACAAAAAAGACTATTTATCTCAGAGAGGTCTGCGGAAAATTCTGGGAAAACGTCAACGCTTGTTGGCTTATTTGTCAAAAAAAGATAGACCGCGTTATAAAGAATTAATAGGGCAGTTGGGTATTCGAGAAAGAAAAACTCGTTAATTTGAAGAGTTAGTTTTAATTATTCGCTTAAAGTTTGATTAACTTCTTTTCGCTTTCAGCAATTCATGGAAGAATGAATCAGGAAAAACCTATGACTGTACCAGCTAGAAAAGACCTCATGATAGTCAATATGGGACCTCACCACCCATCAATGCATGGTGTTCTTCGACTCATTGTTACTCTAGATGGTGAAGATGTTATTGACTGTGAACCAATATTGGGTTATTTACACAGAGGTATGGAAAAAATTGCGGAAAATCGAACAATTATACAATATTTGCCTTATGTAACACGTTGGGATTATTTAGCTACTATGTTCACAGAAGCAATAACTGTAAATGGGCCAGAGCAATTAGGCAATATTCAAGTCCCTAAAAGGGCCAGTTATATCAGAGTCATTATGTTGGAGTTAAGTCGTATAGCTTCGCATTTGTTATGGCTTGGCCCTTTTATGGCAGATATTGGGGCACAGACTCCCTTCTTCTATATTTTTCGAGAAAGAGAATTGATATATGATCTATTCGAAGCTGCCACCGGTATGCGAATGATGCACAATTTTTTTCGTATTGGCGGAGTCGCTGCTGATTTACCTCATGGCTGGATAGATAAATGTTTGGATTTTTGCGATTATTTTTTAACAGGAATTGCTGAATATCAAAAGCTTATTACACGGAATCCCATTTTTTTAGAACGAGTTGAAGGAGTAGGCATTATTGGTGGAGAGGAAGCAATAAATTGGGGTTTGTCGGGACCAATGCTACGAGCTTCCGGAATACAATGGGATCTTCGTAAAGTTGATCATTATGAGTGTTACGACGAATTTGATTGGGAAGTCCAATGGCAAAAAGAGGGGGATTCATTAGCTCGTTATTTAGTACGAATCAGTGAAATGACAGAATCCATAAAAATTATTCAACAGGCCCTAGAAGGAATTCCTGGAGGGCCCTATGAAAATTTAGAAATACGCCGCTTTGATAGAGTAAAAGATACTGTATGGAATGAGTTTGACTATCGATTCATTAGTAAAAAACCTTCTCCGACTTTTGAATTGTCGAAGCAAGAACTTTATACGAGAGTCGAAGCACCAAAGGGAGAATTGGGAATTTTTCTGATCGGAGATAAGGGTGTTTTTCCTTGGCGATATAAAATTCGTCCCCCGGGGTTTATTAATTTGCAAATTCTTCCTCAGTTAGTTAAAGGAATGAAATTGGCTGATATTATGACGATACTAGGTAGTATAGATATCATTATGGGAGAAGTTGATCGTTAAAATGATAATTGATACAACAGAAGTACAAGCTATCAATTCTTTTTCTAGATTGGAATCCTTAAAAGAGGTCTATGGGATCATATGGATGCTTATCCCTATTTTTACTCTTGTATTAGGAATCACAATAGGTGTACTAGTAATTGTTTGGTTAGAAAGAGAAATATCTGCGGGTATACAACAACGTATTGGTCCTGAATACGCAGGACCATTGGGAATTCTCCAAGCTCTAGCAGATGGTACCAAATTACTTTTCAAAGAGAATCTTCTTCCATCTAGAGGAGATACTCGTTTATTCAGTATTGGACCATCTATAGCAGTCATATCAATTTTATTAAGTTATTTAGTAATTCCTTTTGGTTATCACCTTGTTCTAGCCGATCTCAGTATCGGTGTTTTTTTATGGATTGCTATTTCAAGTATTGCTCCTGTCGGCCTTCTTATGTCAGGATATGGCTCAAATAATAAATATTC